CATTGGTTTGTGTTTTGTTTTTTTTATTGTGCGAATTATATTTTTGTTTGAGTTTTATGGGGGTGAAAGGTCGGATTATTTTATATTATTTTTTGGGAAATTACAAAAAAAATGTGTGGTGAATGTGTAGTGGTATTGTAGGGAAAAATAGTTAATTTTTTATGTAAGCGAATGAAAATTTTGTCAAGATAAAAATAGCGAACGAAAAATTGCGTGTTAGCTGAAAGTTCCAGCAAAGTGGAAATAAAGTAAGCATGTCCGGGAAGCATTTCATTATACTGTGCCTGTAAAGGTAAAAGGCGCGGGGGCCATGAATGGGGTCAAAGTGCATCAGTGTCAAGTTTGCGTAGGGCTTATCCTTCAACCATGACACGAGGGGCGTTAGGTGGTCGGCAGGTAGCTCGACGGTAATGTGATGTACACGTCAAGAGGAAGATAACTCCTGCTACGCACTGGAAGGGTTTATTGAAAGGACGCCAGAAGAAGAGAAGAGAAAAAGAGGTAAAATGCCGCGATAACGAAAGGAAAGGAGGAGTGTCCATAAACCAGCACTTGTATCTGTGAAGAGCAAGGAAATAGGAGCTAGCTGGGTCATGGTCCTGAAGTTACAACCGGTGGCGCAAAAGAGCAAGTTGGGCCTCGAGGGTTAGAGGGAAAGTATGCCCCTGAAGACAATAACCTAAAGCATAGCTGACGTTGAGTAGCTCGGTTCTCGTGAGAATTACGATCAATAGATAACCAGGTTCTCTGGCTTGGGAGTGCTTGAAGGCTGTTGGAGAGGGATATGTGTTAGGAGGTGGGCGAATGTCATGACTAGGTGCATGCAAAGGTGTGCTGTGACGTTAGTCGTATGGAGGGTGAAGGTAGAGTACGATGAGTGATTATCCGATCTCGTGTGACGCGTGTGTTAGGGTGAGGGTAGATATCAGTTGGGTGGGTGGTACCTGAAGCAAAAATGGGGGGGTGGATGGCTGTCCGCAAATTATCTCGTGGGCCAAAGTGTTTGAGATTGGGTAGGAGGAGAGGTTGGTATTTGGGTGGAGTATCCTACATTAGTGTAGTGTATGATGGGGTATATAAATTTAATGCAAAGTACCACATCGCCTAGCGGGCATTAGAAAATGCCGCGCGGGGGGGGNTAGGGGGGGGTGTTCCTGTAGTTAAAGCTTTAGTAACGACAGTTTTTCAGGCTGTAGATCTCGGAGAGAGGCCGAGTAGGAATTTATGATGAAGTTTGTCTTGTTTTTGGGGATTATGTTTGTTTTAGGGGGATTGGCGGTTTCGTCTAATCCTTCTCCTTATTATGGGGTAGTTGGGTTGGTTGTGGCTTCTATTGCTGGGTGTGGTTGATTGGTGAGTTTGGGGGTTTCTTTTGTTTCTTTAGTGTTGGTTATAGTCTATTTAGGGGGGATGTTGGTGGTGTTTGTTTACTCGGTTTCTTTGGCAGCGGATCCTTATCCTGAGGCTTGAGGGGATTGAGGGGTTGTTGGGTATGGTTTTGGGATGGGGTTGGTTGTTGTGGTTGGTATTGCTTTGAGTGAGGTTTATGGGGTTTTGGTGGATGCAGGGTCAGTTAATAGTGGTGGTCTGTCTTTAGTTCGGTTGGATTTTGCTGGTGTGGCGGTGTTTTACTCTTGGGGTGTTGGGTTGTTTTTAGTTGGGGGGTGAGGGTTATTGTTGACTTTATTTGTGGTGTTGGAGCTTGTGCGGGGGTTGTCTCGGGGGGCGGTTCGAGCTGTTTAGGGGGNNGAGGAGGTCAGAGAGTAGTTTAGTGTAAAATGCCAGCTTTGGGAGTTGGTGATGAAGGTTTGAATCCTTTCTTTCTGAGGATGTAGGGGTAGGGCTGTTTGTGTGGTGGTGTGTTAGATGTGTGGTGGGCATGTGTTTGTGTTGTAGGGAAAAATAGTTAATTTTTTATGTAAGCGAATGAAAATTTTGTCAAGATAAAAATAGCGAACGAAAAATTGCGTGTTAGCTGAAAGTTCCAGCAAAGTGGAAATAAAGTAAGCATGTCCGGGAAGCATTTCATTATACTGTGCCTGTAAAGGTAAAAGGCGCGGGGGCCATGAATGGGGTCAAAGTGCATCAGTGTCAAGTTTGCGTAGGGCTTATCCTTCAACCATGACACGAGGGGCGTTAGGTGGTCGGCAGGTAGCTCGACGGTAATGTGATGTACACGTCAAGAGGAAGATAACTCCTGCTACGCACTGGAAGGGTTTATTGAAAGGACGCCAGAAGAAGAGAAGAGAAAAAGAGGTAAAATGCCGCGATAACGAAAGGAAAGGAGGAGTGTCCATAAACCAGCACTTGTATCTGTGAAGAGCAAGGAAATAGGAGCTAGCTGGGTCATGGTCCTGAAGTTACAACCGGTGGCGCAAAAGAGCAAGTTGGGCCTCGAGGGTTAGAGGGAAAGTATGCCCCTGAAGACAATAACCTAAAGCATAGCTGACGTTGAGTAGCTCGGTTCTCGTGAGAATTACGATCAATAGATAACCAGGTTCTCTGGCTTGGGAGTGCTTGAAGGCTGTTGGAGAGGGATATGTGTTAGGAGGTGGGCGAATGTCATGACTAGGTGCATGCAAAGGTGTGCTGTGACGTTAGTCGTATGGAGGGTGAAGGTAGAGTACGATGAGTGATTATCCGATCTCGTGTGACGCGTGTGTTAGGGTGAGGGTAGATATCAGTTGGGTGGGTGGTACCTGAAGCAAAAATGGGGGGGTGGATGGCTGTCCGCAAATTATCTCGTGGGCCAAAGTGTTTGAGATTGGGTAGGAGGAGAGGTTGGTATTTGGGTGGAGTATCCTACATTAGTGTAATGTCTGATGGGGTGCATGAATATAATGCAAAGTACCACATGCCTAGCATAATATGAAAAAGGGCCTGTGGGGGGGAAGGGGGGGCCCTTTTATGGGAGAACTCTAAGAAGAGGCGTAGTCTTCAATCTTTGGTTTACAAGACCAATGTTTTGTATAAACTATTAGAGTTATAGTTTGAGTAGTTTATTTTCTAGGATGGATACGAGTGGGAAGAGGACTAGAATGATGGTGAAATAGGTGAATGAGGCTAGTTGACCGATGATGATGAATGGGTGTTCAACTGGTTGGCTGCCTACTCAAGTGAGGACAAGGAGGTTGGCTACTAGGGTTCAGAATAAGATTTGTGAGAGAGGTCGAAAGGTCATTGAACGTAGCTTGGACGTGTGTAATAGTGGGACTAGGAATAGGACCAGCACTGAGGCGGCTAGAGCTAGTACGCCTCCCAGTTTGTTTGGGATAGATCGTAGGATGGCGTAAGCAAATAGGAAGTATCATTCAGGCTTAATGTGTGGTGGTGTTGCTAGGGGGTTGGCGGGCGTGAAATTTTCCGGGTCCCCTAGTAGGTTAGGAGCGAATAGGGCTACAGAGGCTAATGCGGTGAATATAAGTGCGAAGCCTAGAATGTCTTTAATAGAGTAGTATGGGTGGAATGGGATTTTGTCACAGTCTGATGGGATGCCAAGGGGGTTGTTTGATCCTGTTTCGTGCAGTAGGGTTAGGTGGACTAATGTGAGGCCTGCGATTACGAAAGGAAGTAGGAAGTGTAGAGCAAAGAATCGGGTCAGTGTAGGGTTGTCTACTGAGAATCCTCCTCAAGCTCATTCTACTAAAGTTTGTCCGATGTATGGGATTGCAGAGAATAGGTTAGTGATTACTGTGGCACCTCAGAATGATATTTGTCCTCAGGGTAGGACGTATCCTACGAATGCGGTGGCCATCAGGGCTAGTAGAAGAACAACTCCTACGTTTCAGGTTTCTTTATTTAGGTAGGAGCCATAATAAAAGCCTCGGCCGATGTGGAAGTAGATGCAGATGAAGAAGAATGAAGCGCCGTTTGCATGTAGGTTGCGGATTAGTCAGCCGAATTGTACGTTTCGGCATGTGTGGGCTACTGAAGCAAAGGCTAGGTTGGTGTCTGCTGTGTAGTGTGTAGCTAATAGTAGGCCTGTGACAATTTGTGTGATTAGACAGATGCCTAAGAGTGATCCGAAGTTTCATCAAGTTGAAATGTTTGATGGAGTTGGAAGATCGATTAGGGAATCGTTGATGATTTTTAGTAAGGGGTGGTTTTTACGAAGATTGAGAGCCATTAAGTGGGTTCTGTATGTGGAGATGAGAATAATGAGGATGGATAAGGCAAAGGATCCTAGGTAGGCTTTGATTAGGCCTGAGTGTAGGGATGTAGAGGTTTTGGTTGCTATTAGCTGTAAGTTGGCTAGTCCTTCTGGTCCTAGTAGTTTTAGTCAGGATAGATCTACGAGGTGGGAGGCGATGTTTTGTCCTCCGGTTAGAAGATTAGTTGTATTGAATCGGTGTGTTAGAGGGTTGAAGTATCCTAGGGAGATGGAAAAGTTGTAGAATGGGTTTTGTTTTGTTAGGATAAGGGTTTGGGTTATTTTTGACAGTTCTAGTGCTAGGGCAATTCCTAGTGCTGTGACCAATAAGGCTGTTATTTTAATTGACAGTGGTATGGTTATTGGAGGTGTTTTTGTAGGAGGAATGTATGAAGTAATGATTAGTCCGGCTGTAATGCTACCTAGAGCTAGGCGGGTAATTGGGGAGGTTACTGCGGGGTTGTTTTCGTTTACTGGTGTGAGGGGTGGGATTCGTACAAAACCTGTTTGTACTATGATGGTTATGCGTATTGTGTATACTGCGGTGAATGCTGTGGCTAGTAGGGTGAGCAGGAGGGCTCAGGTGTTTAAATAGGAGGTGGTGAGGCTTTCAATGATTTGGTCTTTTGAGTAGAATCCTGCGAGGAAAGGAGTTCCTATTAGTGCTAGATTACCAATAGTTAGGCATGCAGTGGTTGTTGGGAGTATTTTTTGTAGGCCTCCTATTTTTCGGATGTCCTGTTCACCGTTAAGGCTATGGATGATGGAGCCTGAGCACAGGAATAGTATGGCTTTGAAGAATGCATGGGTTGAGATGTGGAGGAAGGCTAGTTGTGGTAGGTTGAGTCCGATTGTTACTATTATTAGGCCTAGTTGGCTTGAGGTGGAGAAGGCGATGATTTTTTTGATGTCGTTTTGGGTTAGGGCGCATGTAGCTGCGAATAGTGTTGATAGGGCACCTAGGCATAGACATAGGGTTAGGGCGGTTTGGTTGTTGTTAAACAGTGGGTGGGTGCGAATGAGGAGGAAGATACCAGCTACTACTATTGTGCTGGAGTGAAGTAGTGCTGATACGGGGGTTGGGCCTTCTATGGCAGCTGGTAGTCATGGATGTAGGCCAAATTGGGCTGATTTTCCTGTCGCGGCCAGGATGAGGCCTAGAAGTGGGAGGGTTGGGGTTTGGGAAGGTGAGGTGAGTTGTTGGATTTCTCAGGTGTTTATAGTGTAGGCTAATCATGCTATGCAAAGGATAAGGCCTACATCGCCGATTCGGTTGTATAGTACAGCTTGGAGGGCGGCAGTATTAGCTTCGGCACGTCCGTGTCATCAGCTGATTAGGAGGAATGATATGATTCCTACCCCCTCTCAGCCAATAAATAGGACGAATAGGTTGTTGGCGACGATTAGGATGAGCATGGCTATCAGGAAAAGCAGTAGGTATGTGAAGAATTTTGTGATGTATGGGTCTGAGGCCATGTATCATGAGGCGAATTGTAAGATGGATCATGAGACGAATAGGGCGATTGGAAAGAATGTTAGTGAGTAAAAGTCTATTTTTAAGCTAATTGGGATTTTAAAGTTTATGATAAATTTTCATTCTCAGAGAGATAGTAGACATTCTGTTCCCGAGTAGATATGGATTGTTATCGGGATTAAGCTGATTAGGAAGGAGGTCTTGACCGTACTTGTGATGGTAGTTGGGGTGTTTTTAAGGTTGTCTGATAGTAGTGGGAAAATGAGAGGAGTGGATAGGGTTGTTAGGGTGAGTAGTGTGGAAGTGATCAGGATTAGTGATAGATCCATTACTTTCACTTGGATTTGCACCAAGATGAGTGGCTCCTAAGACCATTGGATTACTATTATCCTTTGAAAGTAAGGGGGCTGAGGTTTTATACTCAGATGCAAGAGTTAGCAGTTCTCGCTGGTTGAACCTCCCCTCGGCAGGTAAGAAGGTTTTAACTTCTATTTTTAGAATCACAATCTAACGTTTGGGTTGAAACTATACCTACATATGGGGATTCCGGAAATTAGGTCGGGTTTAAAGATAAGCAGGATTATTGGGATTATGTGTAGGGCCATGAGAAGGTGCTCTCGTGTGTTTGAGTTCTGAATAGATGTAATGTGGGATGGAAGTGGCCCTCGTTGTGTTATTATTAGTATGTATAGGGTGTATGAGGCGGTTAGTAGGATTGCGGTACCTGTTAAAATAATTGTGAACGCGGATCAGTTGAATAGGGTGATTATGATGGTTAGTTCTGCTATGAGGTTGATGGTTGGGGGTAGGGCTATGTTTGTTAGATTTGCTAGCAGTCATCAGATAGCCATGAGTGGGAGTAGGGGCTGTATTCCTCGTGTTAGTAACAGGATTCGGCTATGAGTACGTTCGTAGTTAGTATTGGCTAGACAGAATAGTATTGAGGAGGTGAGTCCATGTGAGATTATTAGAATTATAGCTCCTGAGAATGCTCATTGAGTTTGGATTATTGTTGCGGCAATGACTAAGCCTATGTGGCTGACAGATGAGTAAGCAATCAGGGATTTTAGGTCAATTTGCCGTAGGCAGATAGCGCTGGTTATTAGTGCTCCTCATAAGGCTAGGGTGATAAATGGGTAGTGCAGGTTACTTGATGATGGGTTTATTAGAAGTGTGAGTCGTATAATGCCGTATCCTCCGAGTTTTAGTAGGAGGGCAGCTAATAGTATTGAACCGGCGATGGGAGCTTCTACGTGGGCTTTGGGTAGTCATAGGTGTAGGCCGTATAAGGGGGCTTTGACCATGAAGGCAAGGAATAGGGCCAGGCTACATACGAGGCTAGTTCAGGATGTAGGTATGGTTGGGTGCGACAGTTTTAGTATTGGGAAGTATAGGGTGCCTATTTGGTTGTGGAGGTGTAGGATGGCGATGAGTAGAGGAAGGGAGCTGGCGAGTGTGTAGAATAGCAGGTAGGTGCCGGCATTAAGTCGTTCTGGTTGGCTTCCTCATCGGGTAATGAGGATTAGAGTAGGAATTAAGGTGGCTTCGAATGCAATGTAGAATAGTATAAGCTCTGAAGCTGAAAAAGCTAGGAGGATAGATGGTTGAGCTAGAATTATTGTTACAATGAAGATTCGTTTGCGGATAGTAGGTTCTTGTTCTAGGTGGTTTTGGCTTGCTATGAGTATCAGAGGGAGTAGTCAGCACGATAGAACGAGAAGTGGGGAAGAAATTTGGTCGATGGCAGTTCATGGGGATAGGCCTTTATTGGGGTAGTAGGTGGGTACTAGTCATTGTAGGCTGATAGCGGCGATTAGTAGGCTGTATGTTGTAGTGTTGGTCCACATGTGTTTACGTGGAGATAGGACGGCTAGGGGAAGGAGTATTATAGTTGGCATAATGATTTTTAGCATTGTAGTAGGTTAAAGTTGTGAAGGTGGTCTGAGCCATGGGTGCGAGTGGAGGCGACCAGGAGGGCGAGTCCTGTACCAGCTTCGCAGGCGGAAAAAGTTAGTATGAGAATAGGTAGTAGGGTTGGTGATGAGGTTTGAGTTTGGATGGGTCATATGGATAGGGCAACGTATATGGATAGCATTATGCTTTCTAGGCATAAAAGGGCTGAGATTAGGTGGGTTCGGTGAAAGGCTAAACCTAGTGCGCTTAAGGTGAAAGCTGAGTAGAAACTTAGGTGAAGTGGAGTCATGAAGAAAGTTATAGGGTGAGTGCTATAATCTGTTGAGTCGAAATCAACTGTCTTAATTAGACTAACTTTCTTATTCTGCCCATTCTAGGCCTCCTTGGGCTCATTCGTATATGAGTCCTAGTGTGAGAAGGAGGATGAGGGTGGATGTTCAAATTAGTGTGGTGGTGGGGTTTTGGAGTTGGGTGGCCCATGGGAGTGGAAGAAGTAGGGCAATTTCTAGGTCGAACAGTAGGAATAAGATTGCTACTAGGAAGAAGCGGATTGAGAATGGTAGTCGGGCAGAGCCTAGTGGATCAAATCCACATTCATAAGGGGAGAGTTTTTCTGCATCTGGGTTTATTTGGGCGATTCAGAAGTTTAGTAAAGTTAAGACGATGCTTAGAGTTATGGAGAGGGCGATTATAAATGTGATTATGTTCATTACTCTTCTCTGGGGTTAAACCAGATTCTAAGGATTGGAAGTCGATTGTAATAAATATACTAGAAGAGTATGATCCTCATCAGTAGATAGTGATGTATAGGAATAGTCAGACGACGTCTACGAAATGTCAGTATCAAGCTGCTGCTTCAAATCCAAAGTGGTGGTTTGGTGTGAAGTGGTATTTGATTAGGCGTAGGAGGCATACTAGTAGGAATGTAGAGCCGATGATCACATGTAGTCCGTGGAATCCGGTAGCTACAAAGAAGGTAGAGCCGTACACTCCGTCTGCAATAGAGAATGGGGCTTCGTAATATTCCATGCCTTGGAGAGCAGTAAAGTAGAAACCTAGTATGATTGTGAGAGTGAGGGCAAAGATTGCTTGTTTTCGTAAGGCTTCTGTAATGCTGTGGTGGGCTCATGTGACTGTAACTCCTGAAGCAAGTAAGATGGCGGTATTTAGGAGTGGGACGTCTATGGGGTCTAGGGGTTTAATGCCAACGGGGGGTCACTGTCCTCCTAGCTCTGGGGTTGGTGCTAGGCTTGAGTGGAAGAAGGCTCAGAAGAAGCCTAGGAAGAAGAAAGCTTCGGATGTAATGAATAGGATTATTCCATATCGTAAGCCTTTCTGGACAGTTGGAGTATGGTGCCCTTGGAATGTGCTTTCTCGTACAATGTCTCGTCATCATTGGAACATTACCAGGGCGGTAGAGATGAGTCCAATGATTAGTAGGTATGGGAGGTTATAGTGGAATCATATAGTTAAGCCAGATGTAACAAGGAGAGCGGCGGCCGCTCCAAAGATGGGTCATGGGCTGGGATCTACTATGTGATAAGAGTGTGCTTGGTGTGTCATTTAGGGTTAGATGTTTTCTTGGAGGTATAGGCTTAGTAGGAGCACAAAGACGTAGGCCTGGATTATGGCTACGGCGATTTCCAGGATTGTGAGGAGGAAGAGAACTAGGAGGGTTAGAAGGGAGACTATAGGTATTGTTGAAAATAGAGTGACTGTAGCAGTAGAGATGAGTTGGATGAGTAGATGGCCGGCTGTGAGGTTTGCTGTTAGGCGTACGCCTAGGGCTAGTGGTCGGATTAGGAGGCTTGTAGTTTCGATTAGGATGAGGGCTGGGATTAGGGGGGTTGGGGTGCCTTCTGGAAGGAGGTGGCCTAGGGAGGCAGAAGGTTGGTTTCGTAGCCCTGTAAGGAGGGTGGCAAGTCATAGGGGGAAAGCTAGGGCCAGGTTTATGGATAGTTGGGTGGTGGGGGTGAAGGTGTATGGAAGTAGCCCTAGAAGGTTGATGAGTAGTAAGAAGATTATTAGGGATGTTAGGATTAGTGCTCATTTATGGCCTTCTTTGTTTAGGGGGGTTATCAGTTGTTTTGTAATGAGGTTTACAAATCATAGTTGGAGTGTTGATAGTCGGTTGGTGATTCATCGGTTGTCAAGGGAAGGCAGCAGTAGGGCTGGGAATGTCATTGAGATGAGGATTAGTGGGATTCCTAGTAGGGAGGGACTTGAAAATTGGTCGAAGAAACTTAGGTTCATGGTCAAGTTCATGGGGTTGTATTTGTAGTTGTTGTAGTTTTATTAGATGGCGGGTTCGAAGTTACGAATGATAGTAGTTTAGGTTGAATGATTAGGGAGTATGTCAGTCATGAAGAAAGTATGATAAAAAATCAAGGATTTGGGTTTAGTTGGGGCATTTCATTAAGGAGGTGTGGACCCTCTTTCTCTAGCTTAAAAGGCTAGTGCTGTTGCATAGCTTCTTAATGGTTAAGATGATGATAGGGAGGATCAGCTTTCGAAGTTAGCAAGTGGGACAGCTTCTACGACGATTGGTATGAAGCTATGGTTCGCTCCGCAGATTTCAGAGCATTGTCCATAGAATACTCCTGGTCGTGGGGCTAGGAAAGAGGTTTGGTTCAGTCGTCCTGGGATTGCGTCGGTTTTTACGCCTAGAGTGGGGACAGCTCATGAGTGAAGAACATCGTCGGCGGTAACGATGACTCGGATAGTGGCTTCTGTTGGGACGATCATACGGTGGTCGACTTCCAGGAGTCGGAAATGTCCTAGTGGCAGGTCTGCTGTTGGTGTTATGTACGAGTCGAATGTGAGGTCTTTGAAATCAGTGTATTCGTATGTTCAGTATCACTGGTGACCGATGGCTTTTAGAGTAATATCTGGTTCGTTGATTTCGTCTATTATGTAGAGGATTCGTAGAGATGGTAGAGCAAGAGTGATAAGTACTATAGCTGGAAGGATTGTTCAGACTAGTTCGATTGCTTGTGCATTGACTGTACTCGATGATAGTTTTTGTGTGAGTATTAGGGTTAGCAGGTATAGAACTAGGCTGCAGATAGCTAGGGCGACCATTAGAGCATGGTCGTGGAATTGAATTAGTTCTTCTATGATAGGGGATGAAGCGTCTTGGAAGCTGAGTTGTGCGTGGTTGGCCATGTTTGGATGTTGAGGTGTACTGGGGTTTCACCAGTAATTTGGTCTTGACAAGGCCAAGTAATAGTTTTACTAACACCTCTATATGAGAAAGAAGCATAAGTGGTCTATGCGGTTGGCTTGAAACCAACACATGGGGGTTCGATTCCTTCCTTTCTTGTACTTGGACAAAGGCAGGTTCTTCGAATGTGTGGAAAGGGGGTGGGCAGCCGTGGAGTCATTCAACGTTAGTGCTTGTTAGTTCTGGTTGGAAGGCTTTACGTTTAGATGCAAAGGCTTCTCAGATGATAAATACTAGCATGATTACGGCTGTTAGGGAGATTAGTGAGCCTACTGAGGAAATAGTGTTTCATAGTGTGTAGGCATCTGGGTAGTCGGAATATCGTCGTGGTATTCCGGCTAGGCCTAGGAAATGTTGTGGGAAGAAGGTGAGGTTAACGCCTACGAATATCACTCCGAAGTGAATTTTGGTTCATGTGGAATGAAGTGTGTACCCAGTGAATAGTGGGAATCAGTGGGTGAAGCCTGCTAAAATTGCGAAAACTGCTCCTATTGACAGGACATAGTGGAAGTGGGCTACTACATAGTAGGTGTCGTGTAGTGCGATGTCTAGGGAGGAGTTGGCTAGGATGATGCCTGTTAGGCCTCCAATAGTGAACAAGAAGATAAAGCCTAGGGCTCATAGTATAGGGGGGTCTCATTTGATAATTCCTCCATGTAGTGTTGCTAGTCAGCTGAAAACTTTGATACCAGTTGGGATGGCAATGATTATAGTGGCTGATGTGAAGTATGCTCGAGTATCTACGTCTATTCCTACTGTAAACATGTGGTGGGCTCATACAATAAAACCTAGGAATCCGATAGAGAGCATAGCTCATACTATTCCCATGTATCCGAACGGTTCTTTTTTTCCTGCGTAGTAGGCTACTACATGTGAAATAATACCAAATCCTGGTAGAATCAGGATGTAGACTTCAGGATGGCCGAAGAATCAGAAAAGATGTTGGTATAGTACTGGATCTCCTCCTCCTGCTGGGTCAAAGAAGGTGGTGTTTAGGTTACGGTCGGTGAGTAGCATTGTAATACCTGCAGCGAGTACGGGTAGGGATAGGAGGAGTAGGACTGCGGTGATTAGTACTGATCAAACGAATAGGGGAGTTTGGTATTGTGAGATGGCGGGTGGTTTTATGTTGATTGCTGTGGTGATAAAGTTGATTGCCCCTAGGATAGATGAGATACCCGCTAGGTGTAGGGAGAAGATAGCTAGGTCAACTGAGGCTCCCGCGTGGGCGAGATTACCAGCTAGAGGGGGGTATACAGTTCATCCTGTACCTACTCCGGCTTCTACTGTGGAGGAGGCTAGTAGTAGTAAGAATGATGGAGGGAGTAGTCAGAAGCTTATGTTGTTTATTCGGGGGAATGCTATGTCTGGGGCCCCAATCATTAGGGGGACTAGTCAGTTTCCAAATCCTCCGATTATGATTGGTATTACTATGAAGAAGATTATTACGAAAGCATGGGCTGTGACGATCACGTTATAAACTTGGTCGTCTCCCAGGAGGGCACCTGGTTGGCCGAGTTCTGCTCGAATGAGGAGGCTTAGGGCGGTACCTACTATTCCGGCTCATGCGCCAAAGATTAGATATAGAGTACCAATGTCTTTGTGGTTGGTTGAGAATAATCATCGGTTAATGAATGTCATGGGTAAGATGGCTGAGTGTTTAAGCGTTAGGCTGTAGTCCTTTTTACAGAGGTTCAATTCCTCTTCTTATCGGCTCTGTGGTGAAATTCATGGTGAGTTGCAAGCTCATTGATGTGCATTAACCTGCGCCGGGGCCTGTAGGCAGAAGCCTGTTGGTTGGGGCATATAGCTGTTAACTATACTATCGTGGGATCGAAGCCCATCTGTCTAGGGGAGGTAAGATCCTAGCTTAATTAAAGTACCTGGGTTGCATTCAGGAGATGTGGGGTAATATCCCGCGGGTCTTAACAGAAACTAAGAGGGTTTAACTCTTGTTTAAGGCTTTGAAGGCCTTCGGTTTAAGTGATCCTAAGTTTCTTTAGATGATGGTTGTAATCATAGGAGAGATAGGAAGAAGTGTGGTTGATAGAACTATTAGGATGGCAATTGTAGTGCTGGTTGGTTTATTGATGTGTCATCGCTTCATATGGTTTGTGGTGTGTGGTGGGAGTGTGATTGTGGCACAGTATGCAAGGCGTAGGTAGAAGAATAGTCCTAGTAGGGATAGGAGGGAAATGGCTGTTGCTGCTGGGATTATGTCTTGCTTAGTGAGTTCTTGGATAATGAGTCATTTAGGTAGGAAGCCGGTTAGTGGTGGAAGTCCTGCTAGGGATAGTAGGGTTAAGAAGAGCATAGCGTTTAGTGAGGGGATTTTTGTTCATGTTGTTATCAGGGTAGATAGGTTGGGGGTTTTAATTGTGTTTAAAGTTAGGAATACGGCTGTAGTTATTAGGGTGTATAGGTAGAAGTTTAATAGTGTAAGTTTGGGGTTATAAGCGATAATGATGGCTATTCAACCTAGGTGGGAGATGGAGGAGAAAGCTAGGATTTTTCGGATTTGTGTTTGGTTTAGTCCTATTCAGCCGCCCAAGGCTGTTGAGAGTACGGCTATGCATGTGAGTAGTGTGGGGTTTAGGGAAGGTGATGTTATGAAGAGTAGGGTAATTGGTGGGAGTTTTATGACTGTGGATAGGAGTAGCCCAGTAGTGAGGGGGGAGCCTTGTAGGACTTCGGGGAATCAGAAATGGAATGGGACCAGTCCCAGTTTTATTGCGATGGCGGATGTTAGGATAAGAGATGATGTTGGATGGGTTAGTTGAGTAATGTCTCATTGGCCTGTGTGTCATGCGTTGGTTATGCTGGAAAATAGCACTAATGCAGAGGCAGCTGCTTGGGTTAGGAAATATTTGGTTGCGGCTTCAACAGATCGGGGGTGGTGGGATTTTGAGATTATAGGGAGAATGGCTAGAGTGTTAATTTCAAGGCCGGCTCAGGCTATGATTCAATGGTTGCTTGAAATTGTAATGGTTGTTCCTAGTAGGAGGCTGGTAGTAAAAATTAGTTTTGCTTGGGGGGTCACTAGCAGGGGAAGGATTTGAACCATCATTTTCGGGGTATGGGCCCGATAGCTTAATTTAGCTTACCCTACTAGAAAATAATATAAGGGGAGTATGGAGGGTTTTGATCTCTCTAGTGCAGGTTCGATTCCTGTTTTTCTAAGGTAGCAAGGAAATGAGAGGACTGGTGCACCTCTATGTTCACTTTATCAAAGTGACCCTTTGGAATTTCAGGCACATTTCCTTTGGGGTTCTTAGGTATGGCGGGAGGCCTGCGTAGCAAATTGGCATGCTGGTATGTCATAGACATAAGGCTAGTGTTAGAGGCAAGAAGTTTTTTCATAGGAGGTGCATTAACTGGTCATATCGGAATCGAGGGTAGGAGGCACGAATTCATAAAAATCCTGCTGATAGGAGTAGTGCTTTTGTAGCTAGAACTAGTGGGAATAGTTCTTGGGGTAAGTCATATAGGCTTGGGTTGAAAAATAGAATGGCAGTGAGTGTATTTATTAATATGATGTTGGCGTATTCGGCTAGGAAGAATAGGGCGAATGGTCCTGCTGCGTATTCTACATTAAACCCAGATACTAGTTCGGATTCTCCTTCTGTTAGGTCGAACGGTGCTCGGTTTGTCTCTGCGAGTGTAGATACGTATCATATCATGGCTAGAGGTCAGCAGGAGAAGATAAGGTATAGGGGCTCTTGAGTTACTGCGAGGGTGCTAAGAGCGTAGTTCCCGCTAAGTAGGATGATGGATAGTAGAATAATGGCTAGGGTAACCTCGTAGGAAATAGTTTGTGCTACTGCGCGGAGGGCTCCGATTAGTGCGTATTTTGAGTTTGATGCTCAACCTGATCATAGGATTGAGTATACTGCAAGGCTGGATATGGCCAGGAGAAAGAGTAAACCCAGGTTGAGGTCTGCAAGTGGGAATGGGAGGGGAAGTGGCATCCAAATTGAAATTGCGAGAAGGAGGGCGAGTATTGGAGTTGTAATGAATAAGATGGGTGAGGATGTTGATGGGCGGATCGGTTCTTTGATAAATAACTTGATTCCATCAGCTAGGGGTTGAAGAAGTCCGAATGGGCCTACGATATTAGGTCCTTTTCGTCCTTGTATGTAGCTTAGGATTTTGCGTTCTACTAGTGTTAGGAAAGCCACTGCGATTAAGATGGGAAGGGCGTAGGAAAGGGTTATGATTAGGTTGATCAAAAGGGGGTAGTTGGTCATGTGGGCTATATAAAAGCTAGGGAGAGGATTTGAACCTCTGATTTAAAGGACTTAAGCCTTTTGCATTTGCCGAGCTCTGCCACGCTAGCTGGCCCTTTTCTAGGACGTGGGGGGAAGTGATAGCCTTTTGTAATTCAGTTGGTTTCATTACTTAAGGCGAAGGCTTGCTTGTGGTATTGGCCTTGCTTTTCCTATCCTTTCGTACTGGGAAGAGCTCATCATAGATAGAAACCGACCTGGATTACTCCGGTCTGAACTCAGATCACGTAGGACTATTAATCGTTGAACAAACGAACCCTTAGTAGCGGCTGCACCACTAGGATGTCCTGATCCAACATCGAGGTCGTAAACCTCCTCGTCGATATGGACTCTTGGAGGAGATTGCGCTGTTATCCCTGGGGTAGCTTGGTCCATTGATCAATTATATTGGATCTGGTTGCTATTAGCACGTTGAGAGGTCGCTCTCAGTCTGGATTGATGGTCCAAGATTTGGAGGTTTTGTTTTGCTCCAAGGTCGCCCCAACCGAAAAAATGCAAGCCAGTTACCCGCAAAGACGTGAGCCCGAGTTGGGGGGAGGTGTGTTGTTTGGGGTGGCTGCTGTTTTTGAAGTTCCACAGGGTCTTCTCGTCTTATGTAGTTATCCCTGCTTTTGTACAGGGAGATCAATTTCACCGATTGCCTGTAAGAGACAGTTAAGACCTCGTTTAGCCATTCATACTAGTCCCGATTTACGGGACAATTGATTGCGCTACCTTTGCACGGTCAGGATACCGCGGCCGTTAAACGTTGTCACCGGGCAGGCATCACCTTCAATACTTGTCTGTTGGTTTGCTGAAGGCTATGTTTTTGGTAAACAGTCGGGCCTTGATGGTTTGCCTAGTTCCTTTTACAGGTTTTAATCTTTCTTAGTGGACGCTCCTCTGTCGGGTTAACAATGTGGTTAATACTCTGCTTGTTTGATTTGTCGTATATTAGGTGTTTGTTAATAATGTAAAGATGTAAGCTTGCGTCGAAGAGGGAGGACCCTGGTTACTCATTCTAGCATTAATTCTCCTATTTGGTTATAGGTTAGCCTGTTAGTGATGAGGGATTCGTGTAGTTTTTATATTTTTGAGGTGCTGAGCTTTAACGCACTCTTTGTTGATGGCTGCTTGAGGGCCCACAGTACTGTTGTGTAGTTGTTACTTATCCGCTCGTAGAGATTGTACTCTTTTTTAAAGGAGCTGTACCCCCTTTAAATATCCCTTAATTCGCTTCATTAGGGTTCTGGGTTCCTTGGAGAAGAATTAAGAGTGAACTTAGATTCGTTTCACAGGCAACCAGCTATCACCCAGCTCGATTGGCTTTTCACCCCTACTGACAAGTCATCCCACTCTTTTGCAACAGAGACGGGTTCGCTCATAATAGCTGCTCGTAAGTAGCTCGCTTGGGTTTCGGGATGGCAAACTTAAATTCATTTTGCTTGGTTTTTCTTGCTAGACCATGATGCAAAAGGTACAAGGGCTGATCTTTGCTGTTTTTAGCTTATGTCTTTCATTGCTATTTCATCTTTCCCTTACGGTACGTGATCTCTATCGCTCCAATGGTGTCTTTTCTATCGCCTATACTGGGACTAGCAAATGCTTTGGTTAAGTATTGTTCGTGACTTTGTTATTCTAGGTCATGTGTGTTGGGCTAGAGTTTGGCATCAAGACGATCTGGTGCGAGCAGATATCTTTCAGGCGTAAGCTGAATGCTTTCGTTAAAGCTACGTCTTGGTGTCCTAAGTGCACCTTCCGGTACACTTACCTTGTTACGACTTACCTCCTCTTTGGCTGAGAAACTTATTATGTATGGGGGGGGGGGNNNTCGCTTTTGAGGAGGGCGACGGGCGGTATGTACGTGCTCCAGAGCCGGCTTAAAGAGGGCTCGCTAATCTCTCTTTACTGCTAAATCCTCCTTCTAGGTGCAGTTTCATGCGCCTTTGCCGTTATGTTCTAAATTAGAAAATGTAGCCCATTACTCCCATTCCATAGGCTATACCTTGACCTGTCTTATTAGCGCTACTCGGCTATTGCGTCCACTGTTGAACCTTCATGCGGGGTGGGCTGGAGACGGCGGTATATAGGCTGTTTTGGGCAAGGAATGGTCAGGTATATCGTGGATCATCGATTACAGAACAGGCTCCTCTAGGTGGATTTGGAGCACCGCCAAGTCCTTAGAGTTTTAAGCGTTTGTGCTCGTAGTTCTCGGGCGGATGCTCCGGTTAGATCGAGCATCAAGATTTAGGGCCAGGCATAGTGGGGTATCTAATCCCAGTTTGGGTCCTGGCTTTCGTGGCTTTAATTGATCGTTGGTCTAAGATTTTCTTTGAATAGAGGCCTTATGACGCATCTTGGGCTTATGACGGCTCAGTTGCTTTTTAATCTTAGCTACTTGGATAACATGTGACCACGCTTTACGCCGTTATAATGTTGATTTGGGTCTCCTGTATGACCGCGGTGGCTGGCACAGGATTTACCGACCCTTGGGATTGCTATGACTAAGTCAAGTTTACACTCATTGCTTAATGTTAACTACTGCTGAATACCCGTGGGGGTGTGGCAATTGCAAGGCGTCTTGGGCTACAGTGGAAGTGGTGTGCCTGATACCCGCTCCTGTCGACCTAAAATTAGGGGTGCCCAGGGCATCTACACTGGAACGCGGATACTCGCATGTATATCTCTAGCAACAACCAACAGTAAGGTTAGGACTAAGTCTTTTGTTCTTGGGTGCGTGTTGGCAGCCGTCTTGGCATCTTCAGTGCCATGCTTTGTGTAAGCTACAAGAAC